ACCTGTGAGATACACACGAAATACGTGTAGGATCATCATTAGCACCATCATACTTGCTGACCATCGATGAACTGATCGGATTAACCAACCAAAGTTGGCTTCAGTCATTATGTATTGAACAGAGGCAAAAGCCTCTGTAACGGTCGGACGATAGTAAAAAGTCATAGCAAAACCGGTAGCTACTTGTACTAAAAAACAAGTAAGTGTGATCCCTCCTAGACAATAAAATATGTTGACATGAGGAGGAACATATTTACTAGTTATATCATCTGCAATCGCCTGAATCTCGAGACGCTCCTCGAACCAATCATATACTTTATTGAGATAGGTAAACCAAAGAGACTCCCCCTCTGAGAACCGTATATGAGAATTTCATCTCGTACGGCTCAAGCAAAAACACCCAAATAGTGGTTGCAACGGATATGGAATAGAAAGTTTGAAACTTCTTAGCCACTTGATTCAATCGTCCCTGAAGATACGAAGCGAAGGAACCAAAATCCGGAATCTCTTCTTTGTGATGATAATGCCAAAATATCAAGTTGGCTCATTCGTCTTTATGTTGATCGTTATAGGCCTCTTGAATCTTCTCTTCCCCTATTTATTTTATTTTGGATTTGTTGTTTTTGTTTGTGCGTAATACGGATTTACTATATGTTTTGTTTACTATTGATAGGAATTCTCTTGTGGAGACCCTATGAATCGATTGAAACCTCAGATTCATACTAGAACCACGATGATTCAATAAAGCGCCCAAGCTAAGCCCAAAGGTTCTCTGAGTAAGAACCATTTGATCATCACTTATTCAATGAATGGATGGAATCACTAAAAATCCATAGAAACATTGGTCCTTCGGTCAAAATAAGCATAATTCTGAAGGAAGAAAAATCGTTCGATTTATGACTCGTTGTTTGAAAATTTGTTGGAGTCCGGTTGCGAGGTCTGAATAGTAGGTATGAATCATAGTTCAAATATTTCTTGATCTATTCCATATATTCCGTGCTCCGGATACTAGAATGAATATCCGACGAGGTAGAACCATCTCTATCGAGATGACAGACCTATTCTCTGTACTATCAATAGGATCAATTATAACAAGTCACACACTCATATTCCGGAAATACCGAAACAACGGAATTCCACGATCGAACTACCAGAATGGCCTAGAAATCCGAGTCCTAAGTGATTCATTTTGGATTGAAAAGCTAGGACTTCATGGTTCTTATGGGACCTAACTCATTGAAATTCCATCCAGTAAAACGGAAGAATTATAAATCTCCAAAATAATAGATAGGAATATCGCAAATAGAGCCATTGCGACACCCATGAAGGGGGTAGTTCCCCATCCAGGAGCCACTTTACCATATTCCGAATTCAATGGTTTCAATAAATCCCCTGTAATAGTTCGTCTTGGCCCAGATCTAGAACTACCCTCAACGGTTTGTGTAGCCATAAATCCTATTGCATTGGTTGAGATCTGTTGACTTTGTATACTATTTCGTTGTAAATAAACGATCTTATCGTAGCGTAGATCGATCGTGGTCTTGAAATTATCTAATAATGGAAACAGCAACCCTAGTCGCCATCTCCATATCTGGTTCACTTGTAAGCTTTACTGGGTACGCCTTATATACCGCTTTTGGGCAACCCTCTCAACAACTAAGAGATCCATTCGAGGAACACGGGGACTAGTTGAAATAATGAACCTCCCATATTGGGGGGCTCATTACTTCAATTGAGATAATGAAAAATCATTTCATCTTTTTAGTCGGAACCTTAGGCGGTTCTCGAAAAAAGATAGCGAAAAAAATGATCCCTAAAGTCGAGACTAACAGGAATGTATAAACCAATGCTTCCATAGATTCGATCGTGGTTTACAATTATAGCTTCCACACCTATTCATTTGGGATCATTTCCCAGATAAAGAAAGGGCAAGAGTCAAAGAAAAGGCGATGATGAAAATCAAGATTTCTCCAATCCCTTATGTCAAATCAAAAAAAAATCAAATAGAGGCGAAAGATACCAGAGCAATGTTGTATCAGACTACTTGTCTCTTTGTAGTTGGATCTCCAAGTTTTTGGAATGCCCCAAATTCCACTTGAGCATCCAAATCTGGGTCAATACCAGCAAAAACATCTCTGAACAAGGTTCTAGCGCCATGCCAAATGTGTCCGAAAAAGAAGAGCAAAGCAAACGTAGCATGTCCAAAAGTGAACCAACCTCTTGGACTGCTACGAAAAACACCATCGGATTTCAAAGTAGCACGATCTAATTCAAAAATTTCACCCAATTGGGCACGTCTAGCATATTTTTTCACAGTAGCGGGATCACTATAACTGACTCCATTGAGTTCGCCACCATAGAACTCAACAGTTACACCTACCTGTTCGACACTATACTTTGATTCCGCCCTTCTAAAAGGAACATCGGCTCTCACAATTCCGTCTCCGTCTACCAAAACTACTGGAAATGTTTCAAAAAAAGTAGGCATACGACGTACAAAAAGCTCATGCCCTTCTTTATCTCTAAAGATGGGGTGTCCTAACCATCCAACAGCTATTCCATCCCCGTTATCCATTGAGCCTGCTCTGAATAATCCCCCTTTCGCCGGATTATTACCGATGTAATCATAAAAAGCTAATTTTTCGGGAATTTTAGACCAAGCTTCCGACAAACTCAGATTTTCGGCTAGCCCGGCACCAACCCTTCGATATATTTCTTGCTGGAAGTATCCCTGATCCCACTGATAACGAGTGGGACCAAATAATTCGATCGGGGTAGTTGCTGAACCATACCACATAGTTCCAGCAACAACGAAAGCTGCAAAAAAGACAGCAGCGATACTACTGGAAAGGACCGTTTCAATATTGCCCATACGTAATCCTTTGTATAGACGTTGGGGCGGGCGGACACTAAGATGGAATAGACCCGCTAATATGCCCAATGTCCCCGCTGCAATATGATGAGAGGCTATTCCTCCCGGAACAAAAGGATCAAAACCTTCCGCGCCCCACGCTGGATTTACAGATTGTACTTTTCCGGTTAGGCCATAAGGATCGGACACCCATATTCCAGGACCATACAAGCCTGTTACATGAAATGCGCCAAACCCAAAGCAAGCCACCCCTGAGAGAAATAAATGAATTCCAAAGATCTTGGGCAAATCCAAAGAGGGTTTTCCCGTACGTTCATCACAGAATATTTCTAGGTCCCAATACACCCAATGCCAGATAGCTGCTAAGAAGCACAAGCCAGAAAATACAATATGTGCCCCGGCCACACCTTCGTAACTCCAAATACCCGGATTCGTTATAGTTCCTCCTGTGATACTCCAACCACCCCATGAATTGTTTATTCCTAAACGAGTCATGAAAGGGATAACGAACATACCTTGTCTCCACATTGGATCAAGAACGGGGTCAGAGGGATCAAAAACTGCTAATTCGTATAAAGCCATCGAACCGGCCCAACCAGAAACTAGAGCTGTATGCATTATATGGACAGAAAGCAACCGACCGGGATCATTCAATACGACGGTATGAACACGATACCAAGGTAAACCCATGGAAATACCCCTTTATCAAAGAAAAAATAGACACTATGTAACTTTATCGCATTGGAAAAGACTATGCTATGGACCTCACCTTTTCAGTGGATTATCCCGAAGCAAGGGTTAATATTTATTCCGTTCCGTTGGTAATAATTGAACAATTCTGTTCGTAGGAACAAAGAGAAGCAGATCTATTCTATACCCAATAAGTACCAATACGCAATGGGGGCTGGTCCCATTTTTTGTGAGCGAATGCATAGATACTTGTTCATCATTCAAACGATCCATTCGTAAGAATTTTTCTTTATTCATTCTGTCTTCCTCCATGAACCTTCGAATCTATTGATAAAATACGATAAACGGCAATATTATGAAGACAATAAACCCGTTGTTACGTTTCCACATCAAAGTGAAGTATAGTACTTAACCTCTTTTTCTTTAATTTAATGCCCATTGGTGTTCCAAAAGTACCTTTTCGGAGTCCTGGAGAGGAAGATGCAGTTTGGGTTGACGTATAGTGCGACTTGTCAGACATATTGGGTCATATGGGATTTCCCCGTTCTCTCCCCCGATGGAGATATCCTCTCTTTCGCCCAAGAAAGATTGATTGAACCATCAATAATTCGGAGCGTGAAGTGCAATTAGATCAATTTATTGGGGGATCCATATTATCAATTAGAAGAATTTATGGTTGGCTTGGACCAATAAAATGAAGTATACAGGCTCCGTTCAGAAAATACCAAATTGGTAATCTATGTATGATTACCACTCGTATCATAAATGATTCCTTTATACCATATGAGTGATCTCATACTGCCAATCAATGGAGTAATATGATGAATACATCATATATTGGGCGGAAGACATGAAACGAATTGAAAAAAAAAAAAGAAGTCGTAGCAAAAAGAAGTGGTACTGAGATTATTTGTCCTATATGTGCAAATAGAATTCGGGCAGATCTTTACCCGGAGTAGAGCATAAACCTAAAAGAATTGAAGAGGCCCATTCAGGAACAAGAAAATTACATCGTGATTTGGATCTCGATGAAACAATACATCAATGAGAGGTTAGTTCGATAAGTTCAGTGAATTCTAGGGAAGCAAGTCAAGTCAAAACTCATGTTTCTTGAAAAATGGAAGAAAAAAAAAAGCCCCTTCGTTAGGAAAAACCCTGCTACGAAAAGAGAAAAGGGCTGGAATCGACACATTGATTCTTTTTTTGTTTCGCAATTTTTATTTTTTGAACCGTATGCATCCAAAGGTGCGTGTACGGTTCCTAAAGGATACAATTTTGTCCTAATCAACCGACTTTATCGAGAAAGATTACTTTTTTTAGGCCAAGAGGTTGATAGCGAGATCTCGAATCAACTTGTTGGTCTCATGGTATATCTCAGCATAGAGGATGATACCAGGGATCTTTATTTGTTTATAAACTCTCCCGGCGGATGGGTAATACCAGGAATATCTATTTATGATACTATGCAATTTGTGCCACCAGATGTGCATACAATATGCATGGGATTAGCCGCTTCAATGGGATCTTTCATCCTGGTCGGAGGAGAAATTACCAAACGTCTAGCATTCCCTCACGCTTGGCGCCAATGAGTTTTTTATTTGAGAGAAAAAGAAGACTATGCCTTCGCCATATGGAATATAAATAATAAGTAATAATAGCATGGCATTTCGAGTTCGATATGAGCAAACCATTCTCGTTTTTTCATAACATGAGATTATGTATCGAGATAGTAGTATGAAACAAAGGTTATTTCCGATTTGATCTTATGTATCGGGGTTCCATTTCAGCGTCACAAACCTTTTTGCTTCCACACCAGAAGTCTCTTTCCGATATTTATGTTATGAAAGAGTATGAAAAAAAAAAAGATTCTTTTTTCCTTATTTGATCGGATCAAAAAGAAACTTTGGGATTGCTGAATCTCAGACGAGATAAATATATAAAGCAACGGAACCATCATAGTATTTTTTGACTCCTACGAAAGGAAGGATGGTAAATGGATCATTCAACGATCTGGGTCTGATGGATTCTATTTGTCTCTTTCTTTGATGGAAGGGAAAAAGAAATTCCATTGCAGAGCCGTATGCAATGCACAAAAGATGCCTGTACGGTTGTTCAATTCTATCTTTTTCTTCTTGTTTGTTATTCTTTATCCCTTCCTTTCGCCCGATCATGCGAGATAGAGGAATCGTTTATTATGTTATATCATCAGGGTTATGATCCACCAACCTGCTAGTTCTTTTTATGAGGCACCCACAGGAGAATTTATCCTGGAAGCGGAAGAACTACTGAAACTCCGCGAAATCCTCACAAGGGTTTATGTACAAAGAACGGGCAATCCTTTATGGGTTGTATCCGAAGACATGGAAAGAGATGTTTTTATGTCAGCAGCAGAAGCCCAAGCTCATGGCATTGTTGATCTTGTAGCGGTCGAAAATACCGGGGATTTCGCATAAATCCGTGATTCCATTTCGAATCATAATTCGAATGAACCGTGATTTGATCTTTTATCTTCTTACCCGGGTAAAATAAAATAGTAAATGGAAGTAATTCATAATCATCCGGTTAGGATCGATCTAAACCAGCCCATTCTGTATACGATTCAGCATGCCAACCATTAAACAACTTATTAGAAACACAAGACAGCCAATCAGAAATGTCACGAAATCCCCAGCTCTTCGAGGATGTCCTCAGCGTCGAGGAACATGTACTAGGGTGTATGTGCGACTCGTTCAGATCATGAGCTAGAACAAATGAGACGATTTTTCCAGTCTCAATGACCAGTACCAATGAATGGGATAGAATGGAAGAACTCCATTCACTATCTAAAAATAAAGATCTATCATATACCTCTATTGTGTATGGAATTTATGGTTTCCATTGGTGCAAATCCAATCACCTCGATTTGAGATGAAAAGCAATTCTCCATTGGTAGCAAATGGTTATCCATTAAGCGGGGGAAATGGTATTTAAGAAGCAGAAAGATTATGCTCCTACTCTTGCAAGAACGGACTAACAGGGTCAGCTACCTAGCCAACCTTCATACTTAAATGCCGTCACTGTATGAATAGATCTCATTGTGAAAAGACCTATTACTGGACAATTCATGGGTAGAGCCAAAGAGTGTGAACTGTACAAGTTACCAATAACATTGATTAAATGAGGGAAGGGGCTCCGGTGTATAGAGAGGGCCTCACCGTTTAAGAAGTAACCATAGAAACGATGGAAGCCACTATTTATTTATTTATCCATTTACATTTACTACCTATTTATTTTATACCTATTTTATACCAAATATCGGTAAAATTTCTTATTTTGAGGTGAAATAAATGCCTGGAAGAAATAAAAAATCGTGGTTGGGAAGGTCATAGTAGCAAAAGCCATTGGAATTTTTATTTTATACATCGGAAGAATCCGTTTTGTTATTAATAAACCAGGAGAGGGGAAAAGAATGACTGAAAGAAAAGAAATCGATTAGTTATTCATCAAAGTTTAATTTGATTCAATGACCAGAGTTAGACGAGGATATATAGCTCGGAGACGTCGAACAAAAATTCGTTTATTTGCATCAACCTTTCGAGGGGCCCATTCAAGACTTACTCGAACTACTACTCAACAGAAAATGAGAGCTTTGGTGTCCTCTCATCGGGATAGAGGCAGGCGAAAGAGAGATTTTCGTCGTTTGTGGATCACTCGGATAAATGCAGTAACTCGTGAGAATAGGGTATCCTATAGTTATAGTCGATTAATACATGATCTGTACAAGAGGCAGTTGCTTCTTAATCGTAAAATACCTGCACAAATAGCTATATCAAATAGGAATTGTCTTTACATGATTTCCAATGAGATCATCAAATAAGGAGATTGGAAGGAATTCACCGGAATGATTTAAACGGAGTTCCCCGGAGAATGACCTCCGGGAAGGTAGAGTAGAAATTAATATGATAAGATAAGTAGTAGGAATGAACGAACACGTTTCAAAAAAAAACAGATTTCTTCTTCTCCCATTCTTTTTTTTATTCTATTACGACGCAACAATAAAATCTCTCGGCTTTTTCGAACAAAAGATCAATCAATCTGATTTTTAATTCCAATTAGAGTTGTTTTGATTCAATTGAGGAGTAGGCCTATTTATTTCTGGTTCTAGGACCAGTAGTTCTAGGGATCGACTCGGTTTTCTCAAATTGTTTCTCATTATTAAGAAAAGGTAACGAAGATAAAATACGAGCTTGTTTTATAGCAATAGTAATTAATCGTTGTTGTTTCAAGGTCAATCTATTCACTCGTCTAGATAATATTTTTCCCTGTTCACTAATAAATTGACTAATTAAACTCATGTTTCTATAATCAATTCGATCCCCCGATCCAATTGGGGGCAAACGCCTACGAAAAGATCGCTTGGATTTACGAAAGAGTCGCTTGGATTTATCCATGGTTTATTCCTTATCTCTAAAATCCCATTTCTTCATTCATTTCGGATCCGACCGAAATAGGACTTGATTTGTTTATATATATATAATTTCTTCCTGTTCCTTGGAAGGATGGTACACGTGTTCCGTTCGATCTATTTCTTTATCTCCCCATGAATCGTATGCTTGTAACAATAAGGACAGAATTTTCTCAATTCCAATCGACTAGGTGTATTGTGTCGATTCTTTTGAGTAATATATCTGGAAGTGCCTCGCGATTCTTTATTAAAATCATTTCGGACACAACTGGTACATTGCAAAATAACTATTCCTCTGACATCTTTACCCTTGGCCATGAACCTCCTTTGGATTCACTCAATTCTTCTATTTTCGATCCGAACCGAAGAAGAAGAAAGGAACGAAAAATAAATAGAAAATAGGTTGCTAACTCGAAATACAATTATGAAAGATTTCGTTGCAATCATGCAATCAATAAAGTAATAAAATCATAAGTAATACAATTATTTCTAACTATTCATTATTCCTAATCCCAGCATTTCATTTACTATCTTATATGATCTCGAACAGCCTGCCCTAGAGCCCCATTTCTATTTCTGTTCTACCTCTATTAATTCTATCCTGAACCCGAGTTTGACTGAGGTTCAATCCACTTTTATTCTTTCTCTTTCCTTCCTATCCTAAAAGAACTGAAAAAAAAAAAGGGGGGGGGGGGGTTGGTCACAGAGAATTTATTGTATCTCTAATCTTCTTCATTCATCCATTCCCATATCAATAACTAGAATGAAAAAAAGGGGAATACCAACGCATCTGGGAATAAACGATTGATCTCTATCAATAGACCTGCTAAAGACCCAAACCATAGAGTAGTTAGCACAGGTGCCACGGAGAGATATGTTTTTATATCTCGCATTGAAAATCCTCCTTCTTTATTGGAATACATATATGATCAGATGCATATGTAGTTAAAGATCACTTGTATTTGTACGCGGAATCTCTAACTAAAATGGATATGTACAATGATCCGGTAGATGAGATCCACTTGTACCTAAAACAGAAAAAGATGACCCCCTCTTCCTGAGCATTACCGATAAATATTAATTCTTTTATACGTTAGGTTTCATATGTATATAATTCTTTTATTATATGAGATATGAGACCAAAAAGAAGAAATGGCAAGAGAAATTGTATATAGATAGAGGAAATAACGATGTGGAAAACAAGACAGGGATTCTCTACAATGACACTGTACAACAATTAAAAGGGATGTAGCGCAGCTTGGTAGCGCGTTTGTTTTGGGTACAAAATGTCACGGGTTCAAATCCTGTCATCCCTACCTATTATTTTTCCTATGGCCAGTAACGAGGGGTCAATTGAGATCGATGAAAATTGGACATAATCTTTTATTTTATGATACTATATGCAATGCATGCAAAATGTATTGGGGGTACAAAAAGAATCCTTTTCTTGACAGTCGTATCTGCTGTCATAAGAAAGCGCTCTTAGTTCAGTTCGGTAGAACGTGGGTCTCCAAAACCCGATGTCGTAGGTTCAAATCCTACAGAGCGTGATTCTGTTCTTGTAATGTCGAATCACAATAAAACAACTTCACTAACTTGAACTGCAACCTGAATTTGACCCCCTGCAGATTAAGGAGGAGGTCAATCAAAAAAAAAAGATGTTACTCAATCAAAGGTCCAACTGATCACCGCGTCTGTATTGTAAATATGCAGTTACGAATAATCCAGCCAAAGTAATAGGAATTAGACCTAAGACGATTCCAAATAGAAAAACTTCAATCATTTCAATTTATTTGAAAGAGGAGAAAAAGGGAGGTAATATCTATCCCTAAATATTAATCCCAATCTCTCATGAATCTCAATGACCAAGAATTGGCAATTGGCGCGGAAGGAACTATAGAATACCTGGAATCTCATAGAAATATTCATTTTTATGAATGAATTGTTCATTCAATTAATTTCAAATAAGTCGTATCTTGCTCAGACCAATCAAT